TCGCAGGGTTCAACAAGCAATCGATATTTCACGATCAAAGGTGTAGTACTGCTTGTAGTAGCGGTCCTTATATCTCGTATTAACAATCGAAAGATGGTCGAAAGAAAAAATCTCTATTTGATGGGGCTTCTTCCTATACCTATTCTTCCTATACCTATGAATTCCATTGGACCCAGAAATGAGACATTGGAAGAATCTTTTTGGTCTTCCAATATCAATAGGTTGATTGTTTCGCTCCTGTATCTTCCAAAAGGGAAAAAGATTTCTGAGAGTTGTTTCATGGATCCGCAAGAGAGTACTTGGGTTCTCCCAATAAATAAAAAGTGTATCATGCCTGAATCTGATCGGAGTTCGCGGTGGTGGAGGAACCGGATCGGAAAAAAGAGGGATTCTAGTTGTAAGATATCTAATGAAACCGTAGCTGGAATTGAGATCTCATTCAAAGAGAAAGATAGCAAATATCTGGAGTTTCTTTTTTTATCCTATACGGATGATCCGATCCGCAAGGACCATGATTGGGAATTGTTTGATCGTCTTTCTCCGAGGAAGAAGCGAAACATAATCAACTTGAATTCGGGACAGCTATTCGAAATCTTAGGGAAAGACTTGATTTGTTATCTCATGTCTGCTTTTCGTGAAAAAAGACCAATTGAAGGGGAGGTTTTCTTCAAACAACAAGGAGCTGAGGCAACTATTCAATCAAATGATATTGAGCATGTTTCCCATCTCTTCTCGAGAAACAAGTGGGGTATTTCTTTGCAAAATTGTGCTCAATTTCATATGTGGCAATTCCGCCAAGATCTCTTCGTTAGTTGGGGGAAGAATCAGCACGAATCGGATTTTTTGAGGAACGTATCGAGAGAGAATTTGATTTGGTTAGACAATGTGTGGTTGGTAAACAAGGATCGGTTTTTTAGCAAGGTACGGAATGTATTGTCAAATATTCAATATGATTCCACAAGATCTATTTTCGTTCAAGTAAGGGATTCTAGCCAATTGAAAGGATCTTCTGATCAATCCATAGATCATTTCGATTCCATTAGAAATGAGGATTCGGAATATCACACATTGATCGATCAAACAGAGATTCAGCAACTAAAAGAAAGATCGATTCTTTTGGATCCTTCCTTTCTTCAAACGGAACGAACAGAGATAGAATCAGATCGATTCCCGAAATGCCTTTTTGGATCTTCCTCAATGTCCCGGCTATTCACGGAACGTGAGAAGCAGATGAATAATCATCTGCTTCCGGAAGAAATCGAAGAATTTCTTGGGAATCCTACAAGATCAATTCGTTCTTTTTTCTCTGACAGATGGTCAGAACTTCATCTGGGTTCGAATCCTACTGAGAGGTCCACTAGAGATCAGAAATTTTTGAAGAAAAAACAAGATGTTTCTTTTGTCCCTTCCAGGCGATCGGAAAATAAAGAAATGGTTGATATATTCAAGATAATTACGTATTTACAAAATACCGTCTCAATTCATCCTATTTCATCAGATCCGGGATGTGATATGGTTCCGAAGGATGAACCGGATATGGACAGTTCCAATAAGATTTCATTCTTGAAAAAAAATCCATTTTTTGATTTATTTCATCTATTCCATGACCGGAACAAAGGGGGATACACGTTACACCACGATTTTGAATCAGAAGAGAGATTTCAAGAAATGGCAGATCTATTCACTCTATCAATAACCGAGCCGGATCTGGTGTATCATAGGGGATTTGCCTTTTCTATTGATTCCTACGGGTTGGATCAAAAAAAATTCTTGAATGAGGTATTCAACTCCAGAGATGAATCGAAAAAGAAATCTTTATTGGTTCTACCTCCTCTTTTTTATGAAGAGAATGAATCTTTTTATCGAAGGATCAGAAAAAAATCGGTCCGGATCTACTGCGGGAATGATTTGGAAGATCCAAAACTAAAAACAGCGGTATTTGCTAGCAACAACATAATGGAGGCAGTCAATCAATATAGATTGATCCGAAATCTGATTCAAATCCAATATAGCACCTATGGGTACATAAGAAATGTATCGAATCGATTCTTTTTAATGAATAGATCCGATCGCAACTTCGAATATGGAATTCAAAGGGATCGAATAGGAAATGATACTCTGAATCATATAACTATAATGAAATATACGATCAACCAACATTTATCGAATTTGAAAAAGAGTCAGAAGAAATGGTTTGATCCTCTTATTTCTCGAACCGAGAGATCCATGAATCGGGATCCTGATGCATATAGATACAAATGTTCCAATGGGAGCAAGAATTTCCAAGAACATTTGGAACATTTCGTTTCTGAACAGAAGAACCGTTTTCAAGTAGTGTTCAATCGATTACGTATTAATCAATATTCGATTGATTGGTCCGAGGCTATCGACAAACAAGATTTGTCTAAGTCACTTCGTTTCTTTTTGTCCAAGTCACTTCTCTTTTTGTCCAAGTCACTTCCCTTTTTGTCCAAGTCACTTCCCCTTTTCTTTGTGAGTA